CATCTCTTTCTTTTATCAAAGGTTCTACCAATTGATATGTTTCCACAAATAATTGAAATTCAATTTCTTGATCTGTATCTTCAATTTTTGGAAACTTATAAAGTTCTTCTGTTAAGCCCTGATCAATGAACCTACAAAATCCTTCAAATTGTATCTGATTCAACCCGGGTATTGTAGACATTCCCGCATTTCCGTCACCGAGCATTTTGAATTTCCCATTTATCAAAAAATCCCATTCTTTTCTCATTCTGCATTGAATCATATGAATCGATCTAGCAATGATGGAATTTCGATTCTGTTTACTGAATCACATGAAATTTTACCCAACTCCATATATATGGAATGTATGAAATACGTATGAACGGAGGAAAAAAGATGATTTTAGACTTAATTTTAGACTTAGTTAAATTGGAATTTCTAAGAGACAGATCCAAACGGAAAGGAATTGATAAATTCCACTTAGAATTATGGAGTTTTTTTATTTTGTCTAGAATAGAAAATTCACTTTATACCATTATTATGATATTACATATTCCAATCCGATTGGATATCAGAAAAATAAATGGATTCGGGATTTGATCCATTCACGGAGATAAAGACATAATAATCAGAAACAATATAACAATAGAAAGTTAATTTTTTGAGTACTTAACTCTTTCGTGAATTCCATTGTTCCAAAAATGATTTGCAGAGAACTCCTTTTTCTTTTTTTCGTAGAATTTTGATTTTTAGAATACGATTGAAGTGCATAAGAAGGCTTGTATTTATTAAACCCGCGCTGCTATAGCTATCTATCCATACATCGCTCTCCTTTATTGCATACTTCTACTCGGGACAGCACATGTGGTACTCTATCAAAATTTCTATTTTCTCTTCAATCTAATCAATTTAAATTGCAGTACGACAAGTGTCCGCCTATTCCCTATAAACAGGCATCATACACAAATAATATACCCCATAAGCTAACTGTGGAACACAACTTATGTTTGGGGTTTACATATACTAATAATTGACATTATAATTGAAATTGAGTTGAGAAGGTTTTTTTTTTCAATAAAAAAATCAAGACTGATTAGTTATATATCAATTTTGAGTTTCTTATATCATTTATCATTAGGTAAAGACAATTTGAGATGTAAATCCAAGAGTGGGTCATAAATTTACAGTCATATAGTTAATGGTTCCAATTTGTTCTGAATTTTTGCTTTTGTAACTGAAAAAAATTCCCATTTGGTTTTTTATTTTTTAATAGAAAAGAGAGGTATTTAGATATTGGGTGTTTTGAGATACTATAAAATTAATTGAAGGGAAGGCGCCGGCCCCCCCCAAAAAAACAAATAACAAATAAAGGGGAATATTTCATCTATTTGGTATCGTTTTGGCGGCATGGCCGAGCGGTAAGGTGGGGGACTGCAAATCCTTTTTCCCCAGTTCAAATCTGGGTGTCGCCTGATTAACAAAAGACAAGACTCGAAATCCCTTATTCTTTATTCCCCTTTGCTGTTATAACTCGCCGAATTTTTCCCAGCAAAACACGCGTAGTCTTGAGACTTTCTTGATTGGAAACAGCTGGGGGTTCCCTTCTTTAAATTAAAGTGCCGTAACTCGTTGTATTTAGGATTCAAGGAAAGATTATAGTAGTGGAAGGGCTATCATATCAAATAAAGAGTTACCGATTTTTTTCCATTACTAATGTCGTGTCTACTGGCCGGGTCTTGAATTAGATTGGATGGATAATTGGCTTTTTTCTTTTACTTAATGATAATGAAGGACAAGAAAAATAAAGAATAGGTATCAGTATTCCTACATATATATATTAGTAGCATTCCCTTTGATACTTCAAAAGAAAAGCGTAACTGCAGTTTCATTTTTCATATTTATTGGAGTCTTTGATCGAGGGTGTTGGGTCAGAATCCCCTTTTGACTCTGCACCAGTGATTCCACTATTATTAATAAACACTAATGGAATAATTCCTTCATATTCAGAGAGATAGGGGACATAATTCACATGGATATAGTAAGTCTCGCTTGGGCTGCGTTAATGGTAGTCTTTACATTTTCCCTTTCACTCGTAATATGGGGAAGGAGTGGACTCTAGAGATACTACGAATTGAGTTGGGGAATCAAATTGTATCACTTTTTTATAGATTTTTTATAGATCGTTTTGCAAAGCATAAATAATCTTTATTAATTATTTAATATATTTAATTCATTTTCAAAAATTGAATTAATAAAAATATCTTCATTCCGAAATTGTATTGGCTTTTATTTCTGCTGTGCTTTATTGACGCGTTTGCTATCATGGCTGAAGGATTCAAAATCGATAGGATAACCCCTTTCTAATTTCGAAATCCGAAGAAGTTACCGTAGAACTCCTTGGATTATCTGTAAACCGCGCAATCGATTACTTCTTTGAAATGCTAAAAAAAAGATTACTTTCTAATTTTCTAGAAATTAGAAAATAATAAGAGTTGCCTCGCGATTATTTCAGATTGATTGGAATCAACAAAAATCAAATAGATAAAGGAAACAAATAGATGAAGCAAAGAAATAGAATTGAGATACTATGTACATTCCATATATTTAATTGATATTAACATTTATGAAGATCCATATACATATTGTAGATTGATCTCGATTCAGTTTGTATCTTTCGAGATTACAATAATAAAAATGGATAGTATGGTCGAACGATTCAAAAATGAATCGTTCGACCATACTATTACTATCGGATCTTAGAGGCTATTGCGGATTCTAGTCCGTTCATTGCATTTGGGAAATTGAATTTTTTTTTGAGTTCTTAAATCATTGATAAGAACTAAGAAATCAAGTGTAATTCAAATTAATCACTTTAATTACTTTGACTGACCGTTTTTACATATATTATAAGCAAAAAAGCAGTAGGAACTAGAATGAACAGTGCAGTAGCAATAAATGCGAGAATATTTACTTCCATAATCTCATCGTTTCGTTTTTTTTTTTACTTCGCAATAACTCGGGATTTAATCCCATCGAGATGATAAATCTTTCGTTTGTCAATTCAATGGGATCGATTAGATTTCAATGATATTGAATCGGATCAATATCATGAATAACAATATCTGAGCTATCAAGTCGATTCATCGTCGAGAATTGAATAGTATAACATAGGCGGATCTTTTATCCACATACCAATACAAACTTAGATTCCTGATTCACTCAAAAGAATTCCTTTCCTTTATATTTTAAGACTTTATTTTGATTTATCATTCTTTTCCATTCTGTCTTTTCGATAACCTACCGCCTTTCTTGTACAATAATCTACCCGCTTTCCACTTCCATTGTTTCCAAACGGTTTACAAATAAACCCAAACAAACAGAAAATAGAAAAAAGGAAGGAGTTAAGTTCTAAACTCCTTTTTTTTAATGATCTAATTTTCTTGGAAAACAAAGAAAAAGAAGGATACCTCGGGGAATGAAACTATACCATTTGTACCCAGTTTAACAGAAAATGGAGAGAGCTATTTATGTATTTTTTTATTGGATTTGGATCCGTCGGGACTGACGGGGCTCGAACCCGCAGCTTCCGCCTTGACAGGGCGGTGCTCTGACCAATTGAACTACAATCCCGGAGAAATAAAACGTACAGCATCCGTATTCTTATGATTTGATTCAAACCATTTCGATTAATAGTGCCCTGTTGTAACAGAGACGTGAGTGATATCCACATGAATATACACTTTAGTGAAAGAAGAAAGCAGCACGGATTATTGATTATTAGTAATCCTTTCGTTATTGCCAAATCGATTGAGAATCCATTTTTCATTGAAAAAAGCGTCTTTTTGTCTTTGCTTTCTTCTTTTCATTAGACTTTATACTTAATAATCCCGATAGAAATCTAGATCACTAGCAAGATCAGAATCAGAATTTATGAGACCAAATAAATGGAACAAATAAAAAAATAGTGGTGGGGATATATCAGAAAATTTGACTTTTTTGATTCTTTCATATCTTCCATTTCTGGAAAACTAAAGGGGTTATATCATTTCATGGTGAATCAGCGAATTATTAATTATTGGGCCGAGCTGGATTTGAACCAGCGTAGACATATTGCCAACGAATTTACAGTCCGTCCCCATTAACCGCTCGGGCATCGACCCAGAAAGAGTCTATTCGAGTCTTATTGATAATCCATGATCAACTTCCTTTCGTAGTAACCTACCCCCAGGGGAAGTCGAATCCCCGCTGCCTCCTTGAAAGAGAGATGTCCTGAACCACTAGACGATGGGGGCATAATTGCCCGACCGCCATCATACTATGCTCATAGTATGAGCAGTTTTTTGAAATTGTCAATATAATGGAATGGTATGACTAGATCCGAAGGATCTTTACGTCTTTTCTGATCCCATACCATAGCATTTTTTGATTCGTTTTCGTCATTTATATTCATGAATCACTCATTCGAATCTTTATTCTGAAGATTCTAGAAAATTAATATAAAAAAAAGAAGGTTAAACTTCATTTCTTCCACTTTCATTCATTGATTAACTTCTTGTTAAGATCAGAGAGGCGTATCTCCATATCACACTAAGCAAGGAAATTAACAGATGAGAAATCAAAATCTGAAAATCTGGGGGATCAACAAGTTATCGAAATTTGTTTTTTCTCTAAAAATTGGGTTCAGAGCACAACAAAAATCTCTTCAGCACATGCTTCAATAAAATATCTTGGATCTACGTCGAATTGGTAGGTACATGTATCCATCAAATGGATTTTGTTTCGTTCTGATGGGGGTCAGGTCAATTCAAATCAATTTCATTCGGGTTGGTCTTGAAACAATTAATTTTGTTGATATTTATCAAATCCAATATCAATAAACCAAAATTACCTTATACCTATACTCCTTAAGTAAATCCAAATTATCGTTCCCGAAGGGGACACTAAACCAGTATGAGTCTACTGTGTATACTTATAATATAACTTATAATATATATATATACATAGATAGATCTATCTTATGC